AAGCAATGCCTACAGTACCCTCTTCAAATTCGACTAATTCACCTGCCATTACTTCATCAAGACCATAAATACGAGCAATGCCGTCGCCTACTTGAAGTACAGTACCTGTATTTACAATTTTGACTTCGGTATTATATTGCTCAATACGTTCACGGATAATTTTACTAATTTCATCTGCACGAAGAGTTACCATGAATATTTCTTAATTTGAATTTGGATTCTTTTTCGAAGGAACAAAAAAAATAATGCCTATACTCTATATTCTAGTAGAACGGCTAATCAGTTATTTTTTTCTTTCATCGCCCCAAACATATCAATATTAGCATCGATCGTACGTAAATGTAACTCGTTGTTTAAGCAACTATTCAGAGTTCCCAGAGCTCCTTGTAATGCTTGTTGTAAAACCCTCTGTTGCACTTGATTAATCGCCCTTTGTTGTTCAAAATGAATCGTTTCATTTTTGTAATTTTCGAATTGTTCTAAAGTTGTATAAATTGAATTTATTAAATTCAATTTTTCTCGTTCTATCTCGGAATAACCATTCACTCGAAACCGATCCGCTTCCGTTTCTACTTTCCTTAAGCGGGCCCGGGCTTTCTCCAGCTGTTCAACGGCTGCTTCCCCTAGTTCTTCTGAATTTCGAATAGTTCTCAAGATTCTCTGTTTTCGATTATCTAATAAATCACTTAATGAAAGTAGATTCTCTTTCCATTTATTTAAAAATGTCTATGATCTCTTCCCGAACCAAACATGAATCTTTCAATTCATTTGGCTCTCACACTCAAATCCTTAATAGGAAATTTCCCTATCTTTATTATCGAATGAGCCTATCCTCTTTTCTCTATTTCTAAAAATCTTGAAAATGATTACCAATACAAGATTCAAATATTTGGAGGACTCTTCTGACCAAACAAATAATTGTCAGCAAAGTTGTTTTTTTTATTCAAATCCAAAGAATTCTCATTAATTTATACGTAGGTCATCAATTCCGCATTGTATAAAAGGAGGCGTTAAACAAAACACCTGTTTTTCCTATTTTTCATCGTAAAGAGAATTCAAGTCATTTTATCGACATGAGTGTTCTATATCGAAAAAATTACAATTTCTGTATTAACATAGTGGTAGAAAGAATACTACATTGCGTCTAAACTTCAAACTGGTTAGCTTTAACCATGGTAATGCTCCAAAATTCTTGGTTGATAGAGAATCAAAGTAGATTTACCAATGAATCGCGAAATGCTATGGTTCTTAACTATTTTTTTGTTTATTTAGTAAGAAGTCATTCGCCGGATCATGCACGTTTTTTTAGTTATAACGAAAAAAGTGCAGTTGGTTGGATCCAATCTATTCTTTGAAATAAACAACTCGCACACACTCCCTTTCCAAAAAAAATTAATACACCTAACACTACACTTAGATTTATTAGATTTGTTGCTAAAATATCGGTATCAAACCCGAAACTTCCGGCGGATGGCCAGTAAATGAAGCAAAGAAAAGAATCGGTTATATTTTTCATATGATCGCATCTCCTCTTATGGATAGACTAATTTTGTTTCTACTATTCCCAGTTTTTTGATTTTTTTATTCGTTTTTTTATATTAAATTAAAGTTTATTCTATAATATTTTCATTTCTTACTAATAATTAATATGAATTAGTAGTAAGAATATGAATATAATAAGAATTTTATTCTATCTTTCTATCTTTTTATTCTATCTTTCTATCTATTAGAGAATATAGAATATATTTATTAATAAATATATTCTATATTTTGAATTGGTTAGTCAATTGAAAGATTCCCCATAAGAATGATACCTCTTAGAAGTAGATAATAGTTCTTATGTCAATTGCAAAATATCTAGTTGTTTTCAATTCTAAATTAAAAATAAGGGGGCGCTCATTGGACTAAATAAAGGGACGGAAGAAGGCGAATCAGTATGTTAATCCGAATGAAGAATAAATTGTAGGAGTTAAATCGGAATATATATATAGATTCTATATATATAGAAAAGCAATAGCAGCAATGAAAGTCCACGGAAAAACAATATGTATTTTTCTATTTTTTTAAAAGATTAAACAAAAGGATTGGCAAATAAAAGCGCTAATGCTACAACCAGCCCATAAATAGTTAAAGCTTCCATAAAAGCCAGACTAAGTAATAAAGTACCCCTTATTTTGTCCTCTGCTTCCGGTTGTCGCGCAATCCCTTCTACAGCTTGCCCTGCAGCTGTACCTTGACCAACCCCAGGTCCAATAGAAGCAAGCCCGACGGCCAACCCAGCAGCGATAACAGAAGCAGCAGAAATCAGTGGATCCATGATAAGTTTCTCCTATTCCAAATAAAATAAAGAAATAGTTAATAATATAATCAACCAAGAAATTATGACTTAATTATTTCATTCTTCATTTATCTAGTCGAAGTTTAATTCATAAATAATTTTTATTGAATTATCCAAATAACTTCGATATTCATTTTTTTTTCGTTTCTACCCATGTAGTTTTTTGTGAATACATACAATTTTTGTTCTTATCTTAAATTTTGAACCATTCTTTTAATTCTTCGTTCTTTCTTTTTCTTTATTTCCATTTTTGAGTTATTCAATTCACAATTACAAGAGATGGAATGGAAGGACTCTTTTTTTCGAATCCCCACCTAAATTTAGAGTAGTAGCAGGACAAATTTAGATAGATAGTCATAGATAACTAATGAATATCTACTATGACATATACATGTGTTTGTTCGATACCGTAAACCAATTAGTTATACCTTAGATTCAATAGGATTCGAGAATCATTTTTGGAAACCCCCTCGAAAGACCAAATTATTACTATGGAAATATTCGAATTGAAGTGATCTAAATGTGATTTTATATATATATATATATATTTTATTTAGGAAAATCAATTAAACTTTGGTCAATCCTTAAATGTGAATGAATGAAACGGAAATATTTTGTAGTTCGATATAACATCTTTTTTTGAATCACATGTCGTAAACAACGTAGATATCATCCGAAATGATAGTTCCCAATCTATTATTAATATTATTCTAATATTAATTAAATAATTAAATATAATATACTAATCATTAAATATAACTAATCATTAAATATAACTAATCAATTTTGACATCTAATAATATAATAATAATTTTAATTATACTAATAAAAAGGTTGAATATCTTTATAGTTCTAATTGAAGGAACAAAATAATAAATAAAAATAATATTCATTGGAGTAAAATACAAATTGGTCAAAAAAAGACTATTTTTCGAAAAAATAGGAAAAAGATCTTTTAGATAGATCTTTTTCCTATTTTTTTTTATTACCATTCCCTGGGAATCGTTTTTATTTTATTTATACTTACTTAGTACATTTTTGGGGGTGGGTTAGATAATCCCTTTGATTATTATTAAAAATTTTCAAAATTTCTTTCTATTTTTTATTTATGTTTATTTTATTAAGTAGAGTAGATTATTGTGAGCCACACATACTTTGTCGCAGGCTAAAGTAAAAAAAAAAAAGACTATTTTGATAACTAATCAATGATGCCCTTCCATGGATTCACCTATATAAGCCGCAGCTAAGGTAGCAAAAATAAGAGCTTGAATACCGCTTGTAAATAATCCCAGAAACATAACAGGTATAGGAACTACTAAAGGTACTAACGAAACAAGAACAACAACTACTAATTCATCAGCTAATATATTTCCGAAAAGTCGAAAACTAAGTGATAAGGGTTTTGTGAAATCTTCTAAGATGTTAATCGGTAAAAGGATTGGAGTTGGTTGGATGTATTTACCAAAATAAGCCAATCCTTTTTTTGAAATACCCGCATAGAAATAGGCTACTGACGTAAGTAAAGCTAATGCAACAGTAGTATTTATATCATTTGTGGGTGCAGCTAATTCTCCATGAGGTAATTTTATAATTTTCCAAGGCAAAAGAGCCCCTGACCAATTCGAAACAAAAATAAATAGAAACAAAGTTCCGATAAACGGAACCCACGGACCATATTCTTCTCCAATCTGAGTTTTGCTCACGTCTCGGATGAATTCAAGGACATATTCAAAGAAATTCTGACCGGACGTTGGAATAGTTTGTGGATTTCTAACAACTAGAATGGTTGAAATTAATAAGATAGCAATTACAACCCAAGAGGTAATAAGTACTTGAGCATGCACTTGAAAATCTCCTATTTGCCAATAGAAATGTTGACCTACTTCGACAGCAGATATATCATAGAATCTGTTTAATGTGTTGATGTAACATAATAGAACATTCATATTGCCCTGCCCTCTAAAAAAAATATATATATAACTTGAAAGGGAATTATTTTGATTCAACCATTTCCTTATTTGACTTTCATTTCCTTTTCTATTTTGAATACCTACTAATCACAAAATATTTATTTTTGCACAATTTTGTAATGCTATAATAACCGATTCCATAAATCTATGACCGACCAACCAAATCTAAAAATTTATTTATCTTATTATTAATCAAAAATTTCGTATATAGCTAGAACGACCCTCACAAATTGCAAAAACTAATTTGTTAAGAATTAATCGGATTGAAGCGATAGCATCATCATTCGCTGGAATCGGAATATCTGCTAGATCTGGGTCACAATTTGTATCGATTAAACAAATCGTTGGAATTCCCAAAGTGATACATTCTCGAAGAGCCGTATATTCTTCTTGCTGATCAATGATTATTACAATATCGGGTAACCCCGTCATATATTTTATGCCACCCAGATATGTTTCCAAATGAGATAATTGTCTCTTGAACATAGCGGCATCTCTTTTTGGAAGAGAGTTCAGTTTCCCTGTCTTTTGCTCCGTTTTCAAGTCCCTGAACTTACGAAGTCTCGTTTCGGTAGTATACCAATTCGTTAACATACCTCCGAGCCATTTTTTATTAACATAATGACATCGAGCTCTTATTGCAGCCCGTGTTACTGAATCGGCTGCTTTTTTTTTTGTACCAACAATTAAGAATTGTTTTCCTGTGCTTGCTGCATCAAAAACCAAATCACAAGCTTCTGATAAAAAACGAGCAGTTCGAGTAAGATTTGTAATATGAATACCTTTACGCTTTGCCGATATAAAAGGTGCCATTCGAGGATTCCATTTCCGAGTATCATGGCCAAAATGAACTCCAGCTTCCATCATCTCTTCAAAAGTTATGTTCCAATATCTTTTTGTCATTTATCCCCACACGTTTTTTTTTTAAAAAAAGTGAAAAAAAAAAAAAAAACGAGACCAGGTATCCTGAAATAGTAATAAATAATTGTTCCGATGGAACCTTCTCTTTTATAGACGATTGGCCGTTAATATATAATCAGGTCATTCATTTTTTTTTTTTTCTATTTATTATACTTTATTACCAAATCAAACGACTGCATTTAAAGGGATGAATGGAATGCTTCCTAAAAGCGCATTCAATCCTATATTTCTAATGTATCACAGAAAATTATTTGAAATGAAAAGAATCAAATAATTTTCTGTGATGGAACAAAAGATTTCGAATTTGTACTTCGAATAATTTTTTTTTTTTCAAGGTAATTTTGTTATATTGCCTTGACCGTGAACGGTGCATTATTCTTTTGAATCCGGTACCAACGGGTATCATTCCCCCTAAAACAACATTCTCTTTAAGACCTTTCAACCAATCAATACGACCCCGAAGAGCGGCTTTTGCTAAAACTCTAGCAGTTTCTTGAAAACTCGCTTCGGATATGAAACTTTGAGTATTCAGAGATGTTTTTGTTATTCCCAATAATAAAGCTCGGTAACAAATGGCTTCTTCCAAGGCACGCCCAGTTCGTTCTGCTCGCAATAATCCAATTAATTCACCAGGTAAAAATACATTAGACATTCCATCTTCTGAAACCAAGACTTTGGATGTTATTTGACGCACAATAATTTCGATATGTCTATTATGGATGTGTACTCCCTGGGATCGATAAACCTTTTGGATTTTATTAACCAAAGAAATACGACTTTGCGCTATAGTTAGCTCAGCACCAATCAAGAATCCCCAAGGAGTGCCGAGAATTCTTGTTATACACTCATTCCAAGCATCAATTCTTTTTTCGAGATTCATCGATATTGAATCAATCGAACGTATTTCTAATATCTGTTCCACTTTTGGAAGACCTTGTGTTATATCACTGGATCTCGATTTTTCATATATGAATGTAACTAAAATATCTCCTTGAGAAAGGATTTCTCCATAATGGCCGTGAATGGTTGCTCCTGGAGTCGCCAAATATGGGTTAGCCGATCTTATTATTACAGAATCCATTTGAACAGTTATAACTTGACCCGATTTTAGTGTTAGATGTGGTCCATTTTTCATTTTAGCTATACATATATTTTCACAAATAAATTGTCCAAGACTAATTATTGTAAACGTTTTTTCACAATAATAATGATGGAGAAAATACCAATTCAAATGGAATGGATTCAAAACGATATTACTGTCTAGATCGGGTTTAAAAATTTTATCATTTTCGTCCATTAAATAATATTTAATTACTTGAAAAATTTCCGTTATTTTGTCAAGTTGGAAATTTTTCATTATTGATATTTGATTCTGAGTTATTAAACGGTAAAGTGAATAAAAATTTCCAACTTGACGGGCTATTCCTAAAGGGCCTAATGAATTATTATTATTCATTGGAATTTTAGGATTTTTTTTTATCCCATTGTGATATTTAACATTGTTGAATGGTCTTATTTGAAAACAATTAGATGATGATAAAATTATCCACGATCGGCATTCCTTATTTCTATTCAACAACATACGAATAGTTCCGTGATTTTGGCTAAGTGATTTTTGAATTTTTGTCTTGGAATGAATAGAAAAAAATGGATTGATATTAATCCGATCCGATTCATTATCCGCGATCAATCCTAAACCAGATGGGTCATTTCTTTTTCTGATATATGAAGTATCGATCGATTTTACTAAGTCAATTCTTAGAAAATACTCAATCAAACCATTTGTACTTACTTCAACAAAGGAAGAGGGGGCCTCCTCAATAGAAGGACTTTTTTTGCCTTGATCCCAATTCAAGACTAAACAAGTCCGAACTAATTGAATCCTTGTGTCGGAAATTCCCCGAATGGATTTTCCATTTCCATAAAGAATATAATTGACAACTTTGAGTTCCAGATTATCCCTTTCCTGGAATAGATCTTGGGGAAAAAGTTTTACAAAATCGATACTGTTCGGTATTTCATATAAAATTACAGGTCGAACCAAAACAAAATACCTTTTCTTGGTAGTTGCGATCCATTGGACATAGATCCAATTGTTCCTTTTTTTTGATTCCTTCCATTTTTTTTTTACCGTTCCGTGTGGTATCAAGATAGAACTGTGTCGGGATATCTTATCCCTCTCTCCGGGAAAATGGATATTTCCCGAAAATATTTTTAATTCGATTTTTTTTTTTTTCTTTTCGAATCGGACCAATCCGCCTACTCGACTTCTTATATTGAAAGTGATTGGTGTTCCTATTCCAACGAGACTATTATTCCGTACCATTATGGAAGAAGATTCGGGTAAAATATGCACTTCTTCGGGAATAAAAAAAAATCGATCTACTTTGATTTGGTATTTTGGCTTTAATTCTTTGATTCCTCGATACTCAATGAAATCTTCTTTTTGAAAAACGGAATGAATTCCTATAGTTCTATATTTAGTAATTCCTGAATTCTGTCTTCTGTATTGAGGATCATCGAAATAAGCCAAAATACTATTTCTATGAAAAATACCATTGATAGGTATTTCAATGGAAACACCAGAAGGGTGCATTAGTTCGTTCTTTCGTTCTTGAATCGATTGGAATGGAATAAGAAATCGATTTCTTCGTCTTTTGGCCAATAAATAAAAAGTATCGTGAAAAATAGCAGGATACATTAAATGAGAATGATCCGTACATATCATTTGATTAAATATTGAATAATTGCTAATCCCCTTTTCTTTTGTACCAAAAGTCTTCAAACTTAATAATTTTAGTTTTACTTCATCATTACTTACTAAAAGATTAGAAATATTTCTTTTTCCAGTAGAAATGTTAATTTGATCTTGATCCTTGCGAAGTAAAAAATGGATTGTATCAGACCTGCACGACTTTCCTGATAAGATCCATAAATGACTTGTTTTTGGTAAGATATGTACATTACTATACAAAAATTCGGATGCATGGTACACATCGGTACTCCAATGCATTTCCCCCTCTGAGTCAGAATAAATATGTTTTCGAACCCTTTCTTTCAAATTGAAAGTATATGTTCCCGCGCGGATCTCAGCAATCACTTGTTCTGATTTTACATATTGATCATTTTGAACTAATAGAAAACTTTTTGGTGGAATAATCACGTTATGTATAATATCGTCACTTTCAATAGTTACATACAAGTCTATCTTACATATAAAAGCAGGATATCCATGACGTGTACGTGTAGGGTGAACTAAATCTTCATTAAATTTTATTTTTCCATTCGAGGGGGCTCGCACATATTCCGCAGTACCCCCTGTGAATACTCCACCAGTATGAAAAGTTCTTAATGTTAGTTGAGTTCCCGGTTCACCAATAGATTGACCAGCAATAATACCTACAGCTTCTCCCAATTCTACCAGGTCCCCATGAATAGGACTCCGCCCATAACACAATCGGCAGATCCAAGACGTATTCCTACAGGTAAAGGGGGTTCGAATAAATATTGGTTGTGTTTGAAAAGTTATGAATCGATTGATAAGTCCAATTCCAATATCTTGATTTCTAACGACAATGCACCGTGAACCGATATATATATCGTCTGCTACTACACGACCAATTAATGTTTGTATCAAAATTCTTTCTGGTATCATTCCATTTCGGGGATTTACAGAAATCCCGCGAATCGTACCGCAATCTGTTCGACGTACAACAATGTGTTGAACCACTTCAACAAGTCGACGTGTAAGATATCCAGCATCTGATGTTCGTACAGCAGTATCCACAACCCCTTTACGGGCTCCGTAGCAAGAAATTATATATTCTGTTAAAGACAGTCCTTCCCGTAAATTGCTTTGAATGGGTAAATCAATCATTTGTCCTTGTGGATCTGACATTAATCCTCTCATTCCGACTAATTGGTGCACTTGAGATGCATTTCCTCTAGCTCCTGAAAAAGACATTATATAGACTGGATTAAAGGGGTCAGTCATCCTAAAATTAGGATTCATTTCTTGTCGCAAATATTCGCTTGTAGCATACCATATTTCAATGGATTGGCGTAATTTTTCTACCGCATGTACATTCCCATAATGATTATGTTTTTCCAAAATAGAACTTTGTTGTTCAGCATCTTGGACTAGCCATCCTTTAGAAGGTATTGTTAAAAGATCATCAATTCCTAATGAAATAGATGTAGCAGTAGCTTGACGGAACCCTAGAGTCTTTACTTGATCCAGGATGTGTGATGTATATGCCATTCCGAAATGGTCTATTAATCTGCTAATAAGTCGTTTAATGGCAGTTCCACCTATCACGTTATTGTGAAAGACTAGATTGGCCCCTTCTGCCATAAGTACCTCCATATTCCACTCAGTGGGATTCTGTTCGACAATGAATTTGAGTGAATGATTGGAAAACTTCCTTTTCTTTATGTTTATTCACGTAGAAAATTGAGTAGAAAATTGAAAAGATGCTAGTTGACCTGAATTTACGCCAGTATCATACCATAAATTTACCTAGCTGGATATCAACACTAACCATCTATATGATTAGATCCCATATGAATCGGCTCGAGAAAAACCTTGTATAGCTTCTTCAATTTCTCGATAAAAAGAAATATGACCAACAGTGGTTCTAATGTATATACAACGAATTTCTTTTTTTATACTTCTTATTACTAAATAATGTCCATAAATTTCATAATAGGTACCAAAAGATTCATAGTGAACTTCGATAGGAACTTCTCTTGAAGACATAATGCATTGATCTATTCGCCACCGGAGCCAAAAAGGACTATCTAAATTTATTCTTTTCTGTCGATAAGCTCCAATTGCATCATAGGAATTGCAAAAAAAGGGTTCTTTTTTTTTCATATACTTAGAGTGATTCTTGCTAATTTTTTCATTTTTAGAATTTCTGCAATTAAACGGATTATACCTGTTTGCACAAATACCTCGACGATTTCCGCTAGTTAATATGTAAAGTCCTATAAGCATATCTTGAGTTGGTACGCAAATGGGATCCCCAATAGCCGGAGACAAGAGGTTTGTATGAGAAAACATAAGTAAACGAGCTTCTGCTTGAGCCTCCAAAGATAAAGGCACATGAACAGCCATTTGATCCCCATCAAAGTCTGCATTGAATCCCTTACACACTAATGGATGTAAACAAATAGCACGTCCTTCTACTAAAATAGGTTCAAATGCCTGTATGCCCAATCTATGCAAAGTAGGCGCTCTATTCAGCAATACTGGATGCCCCCGCATAACTTCTTGAAGTATTTCCCATACAATCGGTTCTTTTTCCCGTATTTTACTCTTAGCAACTCCTATGTTCGAAGCAAAATGTTTTCGAATTAAACCACGAATTAGAAATGTCTGAAATAGCTCGATTGCTATTTCGCGGGGCAATCCACATCGATGTAATGAAAGTGATGGACCTACGACAATAACAGAACGCCCCGAATAATCAACTCGTTTTCCAAGCAGAGTCTCTCGAAATCTTCCCTCTTTGCCCTCAATTATATCTGAAAACGATTTGTAAACTTTATTATGGCCGTCCCTCATTGGTTGTCCGCGGATTCCATTATCAAGGAGTGTATCCACGGCTTCTTGTACCAACTTTTCTTGACACATTACTAATTCCCCTGGTGTAGATCTATTTCTTGTTAATAGGTCAATAAGAGTATTGTTCCGATAGATAACTCTTCTATAGAGTTCATTAATATCCGAACTCATTAGTTTCCCTCCATCTATTTGAATAATTGGTCTTAATTCGGGAGGAAGAACTGGTAAGAGACATAAAACCATCCATTCTGGTTCTATATTTGTTCGGATAAAGTGCTTAGCTAATTCCATGCGTCGAACCAAAAAATTCTTTCTTCTTCCTACTTTTCGATCTTCCCATTCATTTTCATTGTCAGTGGATCCCTTTTCTCCTAATTGTTTCCATTCTACCAACGAAGAATCCATAATAATTCTTAAATCCAGATCAACTAATTGTTCTCGTATAGCACCTGCTCCACTAGAAATTTCTCTATTTCGAAATGTATCGAAACCTTGAGTAGCAAAAAAGAGTGGGATACTGTATTTCCAAGATTGGATTTCATATTCGAATGAACCTCGTAATCGTAAGAAAGTGGGTTTTTTAACTATGGGCCTAGCAAACGAAAAATTTGGATAGGATCCAATAAGATGGATCTCCCCCTTTGAAAATCGGACGTGAGGGTTTCCTCTCATCCGGCTAAAGTATTTACACACAATTAAAGATAAAGAAAGGGGTTTCCGTTTTCAAATTTTTGAAAACCTCTAATCTAAAATAAAAAAGGGTTTACTCTTTACTCAAGTTATCAATACAGACGAAGCAACATTTCATTGATACATTCTTCTTTGTTTCTGAATTCTTTATGCAATTCGAAATTACGACAGAAATAAAATGTAAAATTCTTGAGTAGTCTACCTCCCTTCGAATGAGGAATCCTCTAAAATAAAATTTTTAATAAAAAAAAGGAATATCCTCGAATTCATAAGAGATTTCTTTGTCTATGTATCATACCATTTGATCTTTTAGGTCAAGACGTCACCTCGACGGTTATGCCACGATGTCTTTAAGCCTATATGCGATAGATAGACTTCGGCAATCATGATATATTATATTTTATTCTTTGAACTTAATTTAAGTTCTTAAAAAAAAAAGAGATGAAATAATTAATTCCACAAAAAATTATTTTTTTTCACAAGGTACGTACAGTTCTAAATAAATATTTATTTAGAACTGAATTGACCATAGACCAATTCCCTTATTGATTTGGGAGTATTCAATACACCCATGAATTCTGAGCTTCATGTTACTCATCCCAAGAGACATGCCAGATAGAGGACATTCCAATTTAATTGAATGGAATGACAGTTTATCATTTCAAATCTGTACAATAAGAATTTTTATCAAATCACACATCGCAGTATACTAGACCTTCTAATTCTTTAAGAGGTTTATCTAAAAGGCTCGCAATATAACTAGGAAGACGTTTCAAATACCACACATGGGTTACTGGACATGCTAGTTTTATATACCCCATTTGATATCTACGTACCCGAGAATCGACAAATTCTACTCCGCATTGTTCACAAAATTTTGGTTGGTCTTTTTTATCTCCGATTACTCGATAATTTCCACAAGCACAAATCCCACTTTTTATAGGCCCAAAAATTCGTTCACAAAATAATCCATCTTTTTCAGGCTTATTGGTTTTGTAATGAAGAGTATAGG